CCTATATATCCTAATATTTATAATATCCTACCTAATATATATATTTATATTATTATGATTAATATCTATATTATAATCCTAATACCTAATATATCCCAATAATAATTATTATAATATTATAAAATAAATATCCTATAATTAATAATTAATTAAATACTATGAATAGTCTATAATTAGTATATTCAAATTATTTATTTCATTTCCTTTTTTCTTAATTAATTTGATTCAATCCGTTGAATTGAGAGGTGACATATAACAAGTTATATCTTTCTCTACAAAAACAAAAAAAAATTGGAAACTTTGAACCTGTACCATCCCACCTTATCAGAAATAAATAAGAAGGATGGAGTTATTTCATTAGAGTTAGAATAAAAGATTCTTTCTATTTTGGAACAATCTCTAGTAATAAACTAGATTACGATTTGGAATGAATCAAAATACTCGTTTGTTTTGTTATGGCAATAACACTTAATATTAATAATATAATGATAACACCAAACAATGGGGTAGATTCCGACACAAAAAAACTTTTACAGTACACCTATACTAGATACTAGACAATGAAACATAGCAAAGAGTGGAGTAATCTAATCGACGGAATCATAAAAGATTTACATAACATTACATTTTCTAATGAAAGAATTACATATTATCGAATGATTCAATAGACCAAATCAAACCCCCAACCCAACCCCCCCAACTCATAGAATATAGAATAAGAAACGTTAATCCTTTAGTACCAATTCATTATCTCTCCATTATTTGTGAATCAATCAATAAGGTTTCTCTTGTTCTGCCAAAAAAAGATTAGTGATTAGTCAGGACAGGGGTTTTCTACAAATACAAGACCTAAGACCAAGAAAAGAATACGTCTTAGACCCATGCTACTTAGGATTAGATTTCGTTGGGTCAGGTTGAAGTTTTTAGTCGGAATCATGTCATGATTTCCACTTCCTAAATTGATTGGGATTCGGTATACAAAAACAAAAGCATGTCGCTAACTCTTTGATCATGTACAGGAAAAGAGAAAAAGTAATATTTAATTCATCCACAATTATTAATGAAAAAGGGTGAGTAATTTATACAAAATTTGAGAAGTACAGATTAGATCTATTGAAATTTTTTTCTGTACTTATCTTATGTATTTACATGAAGATTTGGTAATGCTTTCATTTCTACGATACCTGGCCACAACTATGAGGAAATGAAAGCTATACTAAAATAATATAAAATATATTAGATAAAATATATTAGGATTATAGGGCTATACGGACTCGAACCGTAGACCTTCTCGGTAAAACGGATCAAACTTATTATTATCGAAATGATTTGAACTGTTTCAAAGACCCAACATGCATTTTGTTGCATTGGGCTCTTCCATCAACTGATGTAAAGATCAGTTATTCTACCATATTTTATCTTTAGAGGAAGATAATGAGATGGCTCCATGTGCTATGATTCATTATTTGTATTCTGATCTAGGAGCAATACCAAAGTGTTTCAAGGAAGTATTACGTTGACTTAGGTCTGCCTTCGGCCTAGATTAACCTAAGTTAAATAGAATCTCTATCGCCTCGCTGGAACAGTCGAATATGAGACTTCATACACCTTCAAGTTCATAGAGCGAAAAGAGGTTTTTTTGAGTCCCTTATACTCATTATGCCTAGCATTGAATGGGATGGGTATTTACCTTATCAACTATCAAATCACCGGCGGGTTCTATTTGATTTGGCAACTTAATTAGTGCCTGAATCGGACCGAACCAAATATTTGTCAGGTCAGGCTATTGTTCTCTTGTTCCCTCGAACCTATGGAATGGAGTAAGACATCAATTTTTCAATACGATCAATTATGTTCATTGCATAATTGGCTCCTTTGAAAAGCATTGGCGCACGTGTAAACGAGGTGCTCTACCAACTGAGCTATAGCCCTTGTTATAGACATCTTAACATATAGACAATTTCTTGTCAAGATAGATATTTTATAATCCCACATGATAGCTCTCTGATTTATTTATTTTATTTAAGCTTAACAGAAAGAAATTAGTATTGCTTGGAAATCCTATTCTATCTATAATTCCCGAAGTGATGGGTTCCTATTTGTAGTGATAAATGACCTACTTAACTCAGTGGTTAGAGTATTGCTTTCATACGGCGGTAGTCATTGGTTCAAATCCAATAGTAGGTAGAACTTATTAGATACTGGAATCGATGAAATGATATCTAATAAGTTTTTCTACCCATCTTCTTTTTTTTATCAGATTAGACTTGATTGTGTTCAATTAGCAAAATCAACATGTGGTGTATATATAAAGAACTTTTAAAAAACTTCTTCTTTTTATTTTGATCTAATGACTTAACTAGTAGGAAATAACATTGACAGCCTCCACTCGTGTCCTAGCTCGTCTGAGAGCTAGATTCGCTTCAATTGCTTGTCTCTTACCCTCAGCTCCACTCAAATTAGCTTCAGCTATTTCAAGAGCTTGTTGAGCTTCTTGCGGATCAATGTCAGTACTTATTTCCGCATCATTTCCTAAAATGGTGATTTCATTATTACCTATTCTAGCAAAACCACCCATCAGAGCCACCGTTAACCATTGGTCGTTGTTAAGGCGTATTCTCAAAAGACCTATATCTACAGCCGTGGCAATGGGGGCGTGGTTTGGTAATACGCCAATTTGACCACTATTAGTAGATAAAATGATTTCTTTCACTTCTGAATCCCAAATAATTCGATTAGGAGTCAGTACACAAAGATTTAAGGTCATTTCTTTAATTTGCCCTCCTCTTCTAAGTTTATAGCTTTCGCGGTAGCTTCATCGATGTTACCCACCAAATAAAAGGCTTGCTCGGGAAGACTGTCTAATTCTCCGGAAAGGATCAGTTGAAACCCCCTAATTGTTTCTGCAAGACCGACATATTTTCCTGGAGAACCAGTAAATACTTCTGCCACGAAGAAGGGTTGTGATAAGAAACGCTCCATTTTTCGTGCTCTGGCTACAGTTAAACGATCTTCTTCGGATAATTCGTCCAACCCAAGAATAGATATAATGTCCTGAAGTTCTTTGTAACGTTGTGAAGTTTGCTTAACTCTTTGCGCAGTTTCGTAATGTTCCTCACCAACGATTCGAGGTTGTAACATAGTTGACGTTGAATCTAAAGGATCCACTGCAGGATAAATACCTTTGGCAGCTAACCCTCTTGATAGTACGGTAGTAGCATCTAAATGTGCAAATGTCGTGGCAGGAGCAGGGTCGGTCAAATCGTCCGCAGGTACATAAACGGCTTGTATCGAAGTTATGGATCCCTTTTTGGTAGAAGTAATTCTTTCTTGCAAAGAACCCATTTCTGTACTAAGGGTAGGTTGATAACCCACTGCAGAAGGCATTCTCCCCAATAAGGCGGATACTTCTGATCCCGCTTGGACGAAACGAAAGATATTGTCGATGAATAGAAGTACGTTTTGCTCATTAACATCCCGGAAATATTCCGCCATGGTTAGTGCAGTCAAACCGACTCTCATACGAGCTCCCGGCGGTTCATTCATTTGACCATAGACTAGAGCTACTTTGGATTCTGCAATATTTTTTTCATTAATTACTCCGGATTCTTTCATTTCTATGTAAAGATCATTTCCTTCACGAGTACGTTCGCCTACTCCGCCAAATACGGATACGCCTCCATGAGCTTTGGCAATGTTGTTGATCAATTCCATGATGAGTACTGTTTTACCTACTCCAGCTCCCCCAAATAGTCCTATTTTTCCTCCACGGCGATAAGGAGCTAAAAGATCCACTACTTTAATTCCTGTTTCAAAGATTAAGAATTTTGTATCCAACTCTATAAAGGCGGGTGCGGGTCTATGAATAGGAGATGTTGTGCTAGTATCTACAGGACCTAAATTATCAACAGGTTCCCCAAGAACGTTGAAAATTCGTCCAAGTGTAGCTCCGCCGACTGGAATGCTTAGAGGAGCTCCCATATCAATTACTTCCATTCCTCTCGTCAATCCATCCGTAGCACTCATAGCTACAGCTCTAACTCGATTATTTCCTAATAATTGTTGTACTTCACAAGTCACATTAATTTGCTGACCGACAGTATCTCGACCCTTAACTACTAAAGCGTTATAAATATTAGGCATCTTGCCCGGAGGAAAAACAACATCTAGTACTGGGCCAATAATTTGAGCGATACGCCCTAGGTTTTGTGTGGAAACCGCAGGACTAGAAGGGGTAGGATTGATTCTCATAATTATAATTAAAGTGAAATATGTCGAAAATTTTTTTGTAATAGTGCCATGCCAAGGGGAAAATAAATGTCCGATAGCAGATTGATCGGTTAATTCAATACAATAAGAAATAAATGGGAGTTAGCACTCGATTTAGTTGGTGTCACCTAACCGAATACGATTCAATCGTATACTCATTGAATGAGTAAAGAGTAAATTTTAAAGTTCAGCCAATCCCTCTTTTTTTTTAGATATTTGATTTCTGCCTATCTATTCTTTATACCCTTTTTTGGATGAATTATGCCTATTTTCACATCTAGGATTTACATATACAACATATATCACTGTCAAGAGAGAATTTTTCTTAGTATTTAGATATTTAGATTAGATTCAAAAGAATAAGGAGATAAATTTAATTGTAAATTTGCAAAACAAACATTAGGTTGCGTCATATATATCAAAGAGTATACAATAATGATGTATTTGATTCATCAAATACATGGTCTAATAACGAACCATTTCATTTTAACATAACATTGAAATTTGTTGATAATATTAGTTGAATATTTTTTTTTGAAAGATTTTTGTCAAAGGTTTCATTCACGCATAATCCATATCGAGTAGACCTTGTCGTTGTGAGAAAATTCTTAATTCATGAGTTGTAGGGAGGGACTTATGTCACCACAAACAGAGACTAAAGCAAGTGTTGGATTTAAAGCTGGTGTTAAAGATTACAAATTGACTTATTATACTCCTGACTACGAAGTCAA